CCATGTTAATAGTCCCACATTATTGGTTCATAGAGAATCAAAGTATATTTACCAACAAATCACGAAATGCTATGGTTCTTACATATGATTTCTTTATTTATTATTGATTCAGAAGTCATTCGGGAAATCATGCACCTTTCGCCCTAATTAGAAACAAAAAAGAGGTACAGTTGGTTTAATCCAACCTATTCTTGAAATAAACAACCCGCACACACTCCCTTTCCAAAAAAGATCAATACACCAAGCACTACACTGAGATTTATTAGATTTGTTGCTAAAATATCGGTATTAAACCCGAAACTCCCGGCGGATGGCCAGTGACCCAAGAAAACGAAAGAATCGGTTCCATTTTTCATATGATCTCCTCTTATAGATAAACTAAAAAAATCATTGTATTATTTCACTTTTTTGCTACTTCTAAATTAAATCGAAAATAGTTTCGAAATGAATTTTCTTTTTTTAATTGAGATTCCCCAATTCCCAATAAGAAAAATATTTCACTTATTGGAATAGAATTACTAATTAGGTACTAGGTTTCATGGGAATTGCGAAATACCTCCTTTGTTCCTTCTTCTTTGAACTAAGAAGGGGAAGGAAGAAAGAAAGAAAGTGGGTAACACTAACTCTTCATCCTCAAATAAGTCCTTCCCGGGGGTTATTTTTGCAACGAATAAGTAATTGCGTAGGAGCTATATTTTACTCTAATGTGAAAAAGCAACCTGCAAGTCCAAGGCTATAAAAGAAAGATGAGAAAATCATATTTCTTTTCTTGGATTAAACAAAAGGATTCGCAAATAAAAGCGCTAATGCTACAACCAATCCATAAATTGTTAAAGCTTCCATAAAAGCTAAACTAAGTAATAAAGTACCTCGTATTTTTCCCTCTGCTTCGGGCTGTCTCGCAATACCTTCCACAGCTTGTCCCGCGGCAGTACCTTGACCAACTCCAGGTCCAATAGAAGCAAGCCCTACAGCCAATCCAGCAGCAATAACGGAAGCAGCAGAAATCAGTGGATTCATGATAAATTCCTCACACACAAAAAAAAGAAATGGTTAATGATACAATCAACCAATGCATTATGACTTAATTATTCCATTACTAATAGTTATCCAGTCGAAATAACTAAAAACGCCGAATTGAAATAATAATATTAATGAATCATTAGAAAGACTTCATCCTTTTTATTTTCTATTTGTTGAGTCTTTCTGAATCAATACAACTTGAGTTTTTCCATTTCCTTTTTCGAATCATTCTTCGATCTTTTTCTCTGTTTATTCTTATTCATTCAATTTGCAGTCCTAAACGAAAGGGAAGGACTTCTGTTAGTATCTCTATCGAAATTCAAGTAGGACAAATTAAATATTAGTTCATATATAACTTGTCAATATCTAATATAAAATATACATATGTTTCTTCCATAAAGTAAACCGCCTATTCTATTTTCAATTCAATCGGATTTTTTAATCATTCCTCGAAGCATCTAATTGGCAAGAATTCACTTATAGGCATTAGATTCCACATACCTGGGGCACCCCCTTTCTACTAAAAGAGTGCTTTTTTCTCGAATATCCTTTTTTTCTATTACCGTTAGACTGTATGTATTTGTATATCTTTACGCTCTACATAAAATCGATTATCTTGATAGAGTATCTTGAGCCACACATATACATATATTACCTGGATCGAAACGAAAAGATAGACTCTTCCTAAAAAAAAACCAATCAATGATGACCCTCCATGGATTCGCCTATATAAGCTGCGGCTAAAGTTGCAAAAATAAGAGCCTGAATACCACTTGTAAATAATCCAAGAAACATGACAGGTATAGGAACCACTAAAGGTACTAAAGAAACAAGAACAACAACTACTAATTCATCCGCTAATATATTTCCGAAAAGTCGAAAACTAAGCGATAGAGGTTTTGTGAAATCTTCTAAGATGTTAATGGGTAAAAGAATTGGAGTTGGTTGAATATATTTACCAAAATAACCCAATCCTTTTTTTGTAAGCCCCGCATAGAAATAGGCTACTGACGTAAGTAAAGCTAAAGCAACAGTAGTATTTATATCATTCGTGGGTGCGGCTAACTCCCCGTGAGGTAACTGTATGATTTTCCAAGGTAAAAGGGCCCCTGACCAATTCGAAACAAAAATAAATAGAAACATAGTCCCAATAAAGGGAACCCAAGGGCGATATTCGTCTCCAATTTGAGTTTTGCTCACGTCTCGAATAAATTCAAGGACATATTCAAAGAAATTTTGACCGCCAGTCGGAATGGTTTGTGGACTCTGAACAGCTATAGCAGCTGAACCTAATAATATAGCAATTACAACCCAAGAAGTTATCAATACCTGACCATGGATTTGGAAACCCCCTATTTGCCAATAGAAATGTTGGCCTACTTCCACACCAGATAGGTCATAGAATCCTTTTAGTGTGTTAATTGAATATGATAGAACATTCATATTGTCCTCTGACATAAATATAACTTTAAAAAAATTATTTTGATTCAACAATCTCTTCCTCGACCTGTCTACTTTCGTTTAAAATTCAAATAGAACTTTCTATTTATTAATAGAAAGTTCTATTTAGGATACTAATTAATTACATAATATTCCCAGTTATTTTTAACTAGTTTTTGAGATTCAGCATCTAGCAACCGATATAGAGTTTATTAGGAAGTCCATTTTTGATTTTATTATGAATCAAGGATTTCTTATATAGCTAGAGCGGCCTTCACAAATTGCAAATACTAATTTGGTAAGAATTAATCGAATTGAAGCTATAGCATCATCGTTTGCCGGAATCGAAATATCCGCGAGATCCGGATCACAATTTGTATCGATTAAACAAATCGTTGGAATTCCCAAAGTAATACATTCTCGAAGGGCCGTATATTCTTCTTGTTGATCAACGATGATTACAATATCCGGTAACCCTGTCATATATTTGATCCCACCCAGATATGTTTGCAAGTGAGATAATTGTCTCTTCAACACAGCTGCATCTCTCTTTGGAAGACGAGCGAGTCTCCCTGCCTTTTGTTCCATTCTCAAGTCCCTGAATTTTTGAAGTCTCGTTTCTGTCGTGGACCAATTCGTTAACATACCCCCAAGCCACTTTTTATTAACATAATGACAGCGAGCCCTTATTGCGGCCCGTGCTACTGAATCAGCTGCTTTATTTTTTGTCCCAACAATTAAAAACTGTTTTCCTCTACTTGATGCATCAAAAACTAAATCACAAGCCTCTGATAAAAAACGAGCAGTTCTAGTAAGATTTAGAATATGAATACCTTTACATTTCGCCGAGATATAAGGCGACATTCTAGGATTCCATTTCCGAGCTCCGTGACCAAAATGAACTCCCGCTTCCATCATTTCTTCCAAATTGATGTTCCAATATCTTCTTGTCATTTCTCCCCACACTTTCTCTTTTTTTTTGAAATATTAAATTTAAATAAAGAGATGAGATATTCTAAAATAAATAATTGTTCCAACGGAACTTTCTTTTCTACCGAGGATTGACCATTGATATACAACCCAACCCATTAATTCCTTTCTATTCGTTTTTTTTTTTTAATTTCTTTATTTTATTACTAAATTAAAGAACCATAACAAATAGATAAAAGAGAAAAAAGATGAATTTCTTCTATTAAACCCAAATCATTGTTGTTTTGATCTATCACAGAAATTCTTTGCAAGACAAGAATCAAATAATTCTCTGTGGGAAAACAAAATATCGCCCATTTCTTTCTCGAACAGATTCTTTTTTTTTGTTTGCAAGGGAATGATCTTATGTTGACTTGAATGGTGTACGAATCCTTTGAATCCGGTACCAACGGGTATCATTCCCCCCAGAACAACGTTTTCCTTTAGTCCTTTCAACCAATCGATACGGCCCCGGAGAGCCGCCCTTGCTAAAACTCGAGCAGTTTCTTGAAAACTCGCTTCGGATATAAAACTTTGCGTATTCAGAGATGCTCTCGTTATTCCCAATAAGGTAGCTCGGTAACATATCGCTTCTTCTAAAGCGCGCCCCGTTCGTTCCGCCCGAAACATTCCAATTAGTTCTCCGGGCAAAAAAACATTAGACATCCCATTTTCTGAAACCAAGACTTTTGATGTTATTTGACGTACAATAATTTCTATATGTCTATTATGGATCTGCACCCCCTGTGATCGATAAACCTTTTGGATTTTATTAACCAAAGAGATACGACTTTGCGCTATAGTTAGCTCAGCTCCAATCAAGAATCCCCAAGGCATTCCAAGAATTCTTGTTATACGTTCGTTCCAACCATCAATCCTTTTTGCTAGATTCATCGATATTGAATGAATCGAACGAACTTCTAAGACTTGTTCCACTTTTGGGAGACCTTGCGTTATGTCACCAGACCTCGATTTTTCATATATAAATGTAACTAATGTATCGCCCTCATAAATTATTTCCCCGTAATGACCATGAACTGTTGCTCCTGGAGTAGCCAAATAGGCCTTAGCCGATCTTATTACTACAGAATCAAATTGAACAATTAGAACTTGACCCGATTTTAAGTGCGGTCCATTTTTGGTTATACATACATTTTCACAAACAAATTGTCCAAGATAAATTTTTGTGGATGTCTCTTCACAAAAATTATAATGAATAAAATACCAATTCAATTTGAATGGATTCAAAATGATGTTACTGCATGGATCGGGATTATAAATTCTTCCATTTTCATCCATTAAAGAATATTGAAATTTAAGTAATTGAAAAATTTGTTTGAAATTGGCAAGTTGCAAATACTTAGTTACCAAGATCTGATTATGAGTTATTAAATGATAAAATGAAAAAAAATGTGCAATTTGAATTGGAAGGGCTGTTCCTAAAGGACCCAAGGAATTCCTAATTGAGATTAGGGAATCTTTTTTAATTGATTCTTTGTGATATTTTATACCCTTGAATCGGAATGGACCTATTCGAAAACAATTGGATGATGACAAAATCATAAAAA